TTATAGTATAGAGCGAAAAAAAAAACAAGATTCTTTTTTCCTTAGTTTATTTGATCAAACAAAAAAGCAACCTTGGGATTGCTGAATGACAGACAAATCACAGACAAAAAAATATAATAAATATAGAAAGCAACGGAGCCATCATAGTATTTTTGAATTCCTCCGAAAAGAAGGGTGGTAAGTTGATCATTTACCGATCGGGGTCTGATCGATCCTATTTTTTGAAGGTAAGGGTCAATTTTATTGTAGAGCCGTATGCAATGCATAATGCCCGTACGGTTGTTCGATTCTATCTTTTTTCTTGTTATTCTTTTATCTTTCTTTTATCTTCCCCTCATCATGCGAAATAGAGAAACCTTTTTTATCTTATATCATCAGGGTAATGATCCATCAACCCGCTGGTTCTTTTTCTGAAGTAGCAACGGGAGAATTCATCCTGGAAGTGGGAGAACTGCTGAAACTACGTGAAACCCTGACAAGGGTTTATGTACAAAGAACGGGGAAACCCTTCTGGGTTGTATCCGAAGACATGGAAAGAGATATTTTTATGTCAGCAACAGAGGCCCAAGCTTATGGAATTGTTGATCTTGTAGCGGTTGAATGACAATAAATAGCCTGAATTTCGCGTCAATTCGTGATTTAAAATGAACCCTGCCGCGTTTAATATTCTATGACTTTTATTTATTTACTATCTATTGATTGATGATTCTATTGATCTATCGATTCTATTCTATTGAATAAAAGTCATTCATAATCATACGGTTAGGATCGATCTAAACCAGCCCATTATGTATATGATTCAACATGCCAACGATTAAACAACTTATTAGAAATACAAGACAGCCAATCAGAAATGTCACAAAATCCCCCGCGCTTCGGGGATGCCCTCAGCGTCGAGGAACATGTACTAGGGTGTATGTGCGACTCGTTCAGATCATAAACTAGAACAAAGGAAAGAGAACAATGTTCGAATATCAATGATCAAATAGGATAGAACGGAAAAACAAACTACATTTACTATCTAAAAATAAGAAAATGGGGTCATATCCCTTTTATTGTGTATGAAATTTATGGTTTCTATTGGTGTAAAACCACTCACCTCAATTCAAGATGAGAAGTAACTCTCCATTGGTAGCAAATGGTTATCCATTAAGCGGAGGAAATCTTAGTAACATAGACCCCTCTTGCAAGAACGGACTAACAGGGTCAGCTACCCAGCCAACTTTCATAATTAAATACCGTTACTGTATAGGTAGAGCTCGTTGTGAAAGACCTATTACTGGATAATTCATGGGTAGAGCCAAGAATGTGAACTATACAAGTTAGCAATAACATTGATTAAATGAAGTAAGGGCTCCGGTGTATAGAGAAGACCTCACCGTTTAAGAAGTAACCATAGAAACGATGGAATCCACTATTTAGTTATCATTGCTATTTTTTTTAACCTAGTATAGTACAATTTCGTATTTCGAGGTGAAATGCCTATAAAAAAATAAAAAATCGTGGTTGGGAAGGTTATAGTAGCGAAAGCCATTGGAATTTTTAGTTTATACATTGGAAAAATCCGTTTTGTTATTAATATACTAGGAAAGGGGCAAAAGAATAACTGAAAGAAAGGAAATCTATTAGTTATTTGTTAAAGTTTCATTTATTCAATGACCAGAATTAGACGGGGATATATCGCTCGGAGACGTAGAACAAAAATTCGTTTATTTGCATCAAGCTTTCGGGGGGCTCATTCAAGACTTACTCGAACTATTACTCAACAAAAAATAAGAGCTTTGGTTTCGGCTCATCGGGATAGGGATAGGCAAAAAATAAACTTTCGTCGTTTGTGGATCACTCGAATAAATGCAGCAATTCGTGAAAGGGGGGTATGCTATAGTTATAGTAGATTAATAAATGATCTGTACAAGAGACAGTTGCTTCTTAATCGTAAAATACTTGCACAAATAGCTATATCAAATAGGAATTGTCTTTATATGATTTCCAATGAGATCATAAAAGAAGTAGGTTGGAAAGAATCCACCGGTTAAACGGAGTTGCCCGGAGAATGAACTCCGGGAAGATCGAATAAAAATGAATAGAATTAGAATATGATAAAATATCAGAAAGTAGTCAAAATAAATATGAATCAACACGTTCAATAAAAAATTTTATTCTTCCCAGATTATTCTTTTTTTTCTTACGACACGAGACTTCAATCCGGATTCTTGGATTTTTCCAACAAAAAAGAAATCCGCGTTTGAGTTCGGATGGGCATTTGAATTCAAGTGAAGAAAGAGTAAACCTATCTTTTTCTGGCTCTAAGACTGGGATTTCTGGTGGTCGACTCGGTTCTTTCAAATTGTTTCTCATTATTAAGAAAGGGTAACAAAGATAAAATACGAGCTTGTTTTATAGCAATAGTAATTAATCGTTGTTGTTTCAAGGTCAATCTATTCACTCGTCTAGATAATATTTTTCCCTGTTCACTAATAAATCGACTAATTAAACTCATGTTTTTATAATCAATTCGATCCCCCGATTGGATCGGGGGCAAACGCCTACGAAAAGATCGCTTGGATTTAAGAAAAGTTCGCTTAGATTTTTCCATGGTTTGGTTAGTTTATTTCTTATCCCTAAAATCCTATTTCAGCCGTATCTTTTATTAGAATAAATAAATAGGATTTGGTTTGTTTATAATTATCTTTAACTATGTTAAATATGTTATATATATAATATAATGTCATTTTTGCCCTTTCCTTGTAAGAAAGATAAGGGCGCCGGTGCTCGGTTCGTTCGATCTATTTCTTTATCTCCCCATGAATCGTATGTTTGTTACAATATGGACAGAATTTTAGCAACTCCAATCGATTAGGCGTATTGTGCCGGTTCTTTTGAGTAATATATCTGGAAATCCCCGTTGATTCCTTATTAACACCGTTTCGAACACAAGCGGTACATTCCAAAAGAACCGGTATTCGCACATCTTTACCCTTAGCCATGAACCTCCTTTGGATTTTTCATTTACTCAACTCTTCCTTTTTCAATTCGAAACGAAAAAGAAGAAAGGAAGGAAAAAATTTGTAACTAGCTATCCTCTTATGCAAGATTTCATTACAATCAATATAGGAAATACGATAGAAAGATTTCTAAACTATATTTCAACAGTACAGTATTTCATATAATTATCGTCTAGAATACGCTTTCCCTAGAACCAGAGTTTGTATTCGACTTCCATAGAAATTTAATACATAGAAATTCATATTAATTTAATTCCAACCTGAACCCGACTCTCACAGCTGTTGAATGTAATATTCTTTCTCTTTCCTCCCTTTTTCTAGGGAAAAAAGAGAAAAGAAAGGGCTTTATTTAATTGTATCTCTAATCTTCTTTATTCCTTCCCACGTCAATAACTAGAATGAAAAAAAGGGGAACGTCAACGCATCCGGGAAAAAACGATTAATCTCTATCAATAAACCTGCCAAAGAACCGAACCATAGAGTACTTAGTACCGGTGCCACGGAAAGATATGTTTTTAGATCTCGCATTGAAAAACCTCCTTTTATAGTAATACATACATAAGATAATACATATTGAAATGTACAATCATCCAGTAAATAAGATTTACTTTTTGTTAAATACAGAAAAAACGTCCTTTTCTTCCCCACTATTCCCCAAAAAGACTCGTTTCTTTTTCCTAGGGGTTCCAGAAGTATTTTACTATTATTATATGTTAAATGAGACCAAAAAGGCGAAATGGGCATAAAAATTCTAGATTTTAATAGAGGCAATAACGATGTGGAAAACAAGACAGGAATTCTCTACAATGACACTGTAGACCAATGGAAGGGATGTAGCGCAGCTTGGTAGCGCGTTTGTTTTGGGTACAAAATGTCACGGGTTCAAATCCTGTCATCCCTACCTATTACTGCTCCTTTGAGCAGTAACGAGGGATTTTTTGAGATCAATTCACGTTGGACATATCATATAGAATCTTTTATTCTTATGATGATACTATATGTGTATGCATACAAGATGTATTGGGGCCAATCCTTTCCTTTTCTTTACAGTCTTTTCTTTTATGAGAAGAAAGCGCTCTTAGTTCAGTTCGGTAGAACGTGGGTCTCCAAAACCCGATGTCGTAGGTTCAAATCCTACAGAGCGTGATTTGTATCTTCTTCGATGGAATTTGACTGAAACACTAACTGGAACAGCAATCTTTATTTGACCTCCTGGATATTAAAGAAAGGAGGAGGTCAATCAAAAAAAGAGATGTTAATTAATCAAAGGTCTAACTGATCGCCACGCCTGTATTGTAAATAGGCAGTTACAAATAATCCAGCCAAAGTAATAGGAATTAGACCTAACACAATTCCAAATAGAAAAACTTCAATCATTTCAATTTGTTTGAAAGGAGAAAAAGGAGGTAATATCTATACCTAAATATTAATCCGAATTACCATTAATCTCAATGACCAAGAATTGGCAATTAACGGGGTAAAAATACGCAGAAGTTCGCAGAAAGATTTTGTGCAATTAATTTCAAATAAGTCGTATCTTGCTCAGACCAATAAATAGAGCTGAGGTTATAGTTAAAGCCGTTAGTAGAAAACCGAAATAACTAGTTATGGTAGGCATCAAGGAGCTAAATAAATATGGTCTTTTTATACATATGTTTATAAAAAAGCACTTACCTGAGTTTCCTTTTTTGCAAAATAGGAGAAAAAAACCAATTGAAAGTTTTTGAGTCATCTATCATTATAGACAGCACTAACAAGGATAAAGTCACAACTATATAAAAAAATTGATTCATCATCTGTAACATCTACCCATACCGCGTTTGCAATCAGAAAATGCATTCTTGGATCATTTTTCAATTCAACTTATAAACGAATAATAAGAACTGGGTAGTGTAATTTCGTTTTAAAATAAAACTAACTCTTTTCCAATCATTATGGAATCAAATTAGAAAATTATTCCTATTTTTATCATTTGTTTTATTGGATCGAATCTAT